ATAATATTATAATTATTGGTGTATATAAAAAAATTGATAAAATACTAAATACTTTGTTAAATTTAAATTTTATTATATCATTATTATTTATATATGAATTTAATAATATATTATATCTAATGTTAAGATAAAAATATAATGATAAAATTGAAACAATAATAATTAAAATTAAATAAGTAATATTAATTTTTAATACACTATAAATAACAATAAGTTTTAAAAAAAATCCAGTAAATGGGGGTAAACCAGCTATTGATAAAATTATTAATGATAATATTAAAATTCTTGTTATATTAATTTTGTTTATTATACTAATTCTGTTAAAATTATTAATTTTTAATTTATTAAATATATTAAATAATGGTAAAATTATTATAATATATGATAAAAAATAAAAATATAATAATGATACTATATTTACTAGTTTAATTAACAGTATTCAACCTAAATGTGAAATAGATGAATAAGCTATAATAATTTTTATATTAGAGGATTTTATACCAAAGATACCCCCAATTAATAAATTTAATAAACAAATTATGATAATTATTTTATTTTCTAAATTAATTATAGAAAATATAATGAAAATTGGAATGATTTTTTGTCATGTTGATAGAACTATACAATTAATTCATCTAATTCTAGCTATAACTGATGGGAACCAATAATAACATGGGAATGAACCTAATTTTATTAATAATGATATACATAATATATAATAAAATAATATTAAATTTATTGTATTATTTCATAATATTATACTTGATATAAGTAATATTGATGATGCAATTGATTGTGTAATTAAGTATTTAATTGAAGCCTCGATTTCTATAATTTTATTATTATAAAGTAAAATTGGAATAAATCTTAATATATTTAATTCTATAGAAAATCAAATAAAAAATCAATTACTTGATGAAATTGCTATTAATGATCTCAATATAAGTACTAATATTATTAATATATTAACTGGTGATAAATACATAAGAAATCGGTAGAATTGAACTACCCACTAAAAGTTAGAAGCTTTTTGTGTAACCTTTGATTTCTAATTATTTCAATTTAATGAACCTTCATTTCATTCATGAATTAAACCAATCAATAAAATTAATATAATAAATATATAGGTTAATAATATTGATCCTGATAATCTTAAATTTATCATAATTGGGAATGGTGTAATTAATACAATTTCAATATCAAAAATTACAAATAGTACAGCTAATAAAAAAAATCGTGTTGAAAATGGAATACGTGATTTATTAAAAGTATCAAATCCACATTCAAATGGTGATATTTTTATTCGATCAGAATTAGACTTTATATATAATAATGTTGAAATTAAATAAACTATGATTGGTACAATAATTGATAATATAAATATAAATCTAGTTTGTAACATAGATTAGAAATTATAAAAATTATCTCTTGATTAAAAGTCAAGTGCTTAGGTAAGCTCTCTAATCCTAGGTACTAGAAAATAATTCATATTTAACTTCATCAGTGTTATCCGTTAATCCGGCTTAGTACCATATTATATTAATAATAGGGTATACTATTATTAAAGAGCTAATAGAAAATGGTAAAAATCTTTTTCATGTTAATATTATTAATGAATCATAACGTATACGTGGGTAACATCCTCGTACTCATACAAATATAATTGCAATTAATAAACTAAAAACTAATATTATTAAATTGAATATTTTTACAAAAAATCTTAAAAATAGGATTGATGTAAGTACTGATATAAATAAAATATTTGAATACTCAGCCATAAAGATTAATGCAAATCTTCTTGAACCATATTCAATATTAAATCCAGATACTAATTCTGACTCCCCTTCAGCAAAATCAAATGGGCTACGATTTGTTTCTGCTAGATTAGTAATAAATCATAAAATAGTAATAATAATTATAGTTATAATAATAGGAGTTTTAGAATTTATATTAATTTTATTTATATCAACAGTTATTATTAATAATAAGCCACTTAATAAAATTAATGATATACTAATCTCATAAGAAATGGTTTGTGCAACTCCTCGTAGTGCACCTAATAATGAGTATTTAGAATTTGATCTTCAACCGGAAATAAATGTACAATAAACATTTATTGCTGAAACACATAAAACATATATTACACCAAATTGTAATCAAAACCTAGTATTATTATGAGGGTAAGAGGATCATAATATTAATGATAAAAAAAGTGCTATTATTGGAGAAAAAATAAAAGATAATTTATTTGATCATATTGGTGTGTACTGCTCTTTAAAAAATAATTTGGCAGCATCTGCTAATGGTTGTGGTAGACCTATAATAGAAACTTTGTTAGGTCCTTTACGTAATTGTATATAACCCAATAATTTTCGCTCTACTAGAGTGTAAAATGCTATAGCTAATAAAGCTATAAGACAATTTATAAAAATTCTAATAAATCTATTTATTAACATTAATATAGGATAATTTAATTATCATTTTTAGAATTTAAATCTAATGCACTAATCTGCCACTATATTTAAGTTATTAAATGATTCGAACATTTATATTAGGCTTTCAAAACCTAGTGTTTCCAAAAACGAATAACTTATATTAAAGTATTAATTAACTTAAATGCAAATTAATATAATAATATCTGCTGCTGATTTAATATCACCTGTTAAATGCAAATTAACTATTCTATTTAAACTAAGCTACATATATTTAATAGGTAGATATTTAATCTATAAAATAAACCTAAATTATTCACATTATTCTGTCAACCTATTATTAATTTAGTATTAAATTATCTATAATAGATATATTTTGGTCCTTTCGTACTAAAAATATTTTATTAAAGATAGAAACTAACCTGGCTCACGCCGGTCTGAACTCAGCTCATGTAGGGTTTTAAAGGTTGAACAAACCTACTTTATTAACTACTGCGTTATAATAAGATACCCTAAGCCAACATCGAGGTGCCAAACAACATTATTGATAAGAACTCTATAAAGTTATAAGTCTGTTACCCCCAAGGTAATTTTTATTATTGATCTATAAAAAGGGTCTTTATTTAATTAATATATTTTTATATAATTGAGGTGTTTATTATTCCTCGGGTCACCCCAACCAAACTTTAAAATAAATTATTTATTTATATAGTAAAACTCTATGGGGTCTTCTTGTCTTTTATTATTATTTAAGTCTCTTCACTTAAAAGATAATTTTCATAAAAATATTAGAGACAGTATATTTCTCGTTAACCCATTCATTCTAGCTTACAATTAATAAGCAAATTATTTTGCTACCTTTGCACGGTTAGAATACCGCGGCCATTAAATTCATCATTGGGCAGGGCCTACTTTTAATATTTTCTAAAAGAAATGTTTTTGAAAACAGTCGGAAATAAATTTTGCCGAATTCCTTTAATAAATTTTATTAAGTACTAATACTAACAGTATAATTTCTATTATAAGTTTTATAAAATTTTATTATAAATATTTTACAATTATATTATATAATTTAATGAAATTATTAACTATAAAGTATTAATTATTAGCTATTTTAAAGCTTACAGTTTTATTATACATATTTAATTTTAATTAGTATAAATTTAATGAATTTATATTCATTAAATCAAAAACTTTATAAGTTTTTCTACTTTGTAGATTTTTAATAAAACCAGTTATTTTAAAATGCGTTTGGTATGTAGCCTCTGTATTATAATTTTTAAATATTTATTAAACAATAATTTATAAAGTTCTTAACAATTATAATACATATCATTTTAAATTCGGGTATGATATATTTTAACTTATTTACTTGTTAATCCATAATACAAAAGGTACAATTAAAAATTTACTTATAAAATTAATATTTTTCTATTAATATACTTAATTTATTATATTTTATTTTATATAAATTTAATATAAATATTTTATTTAAAAGCTTAATCTATGATATCTTTTCAATGTAAATGAAAGGCATTTTATTATGCTATAAGCTTACAGATGCAATTTCCATTACACCTACTATGTTACGACTTATCCCATATCTGGGAGTGACGGGCGATTTGTACACACTTTAAGAGTTAATTCATTAATATTTTTAATTACTATCAAGTCCATTTTTATTTAATTTATAAAATAAAATCCATTAATTTTATAAATGTAACTCACACAAACCTCTTATATAAGCTGCACCTTGACCTGTTGTAAAATACTTATTAATATTTTTTATATATAATCATAAATTTATATAAAAACGGCAGTACACTAGCTGAATTTCAAAAAAAGAGTAAGATATTCGTGGGTTATCGAATTAATATGCAAGTTCCCCTGATATGTTAAAGTACCGCCAAATTTTTAGGATTTAGAACTTTGTGTTTTTAATATCCGACTTTAATTTGTTAATTCATAAATAAAAGGGTATCTAATCCTTGTTTTAGTTTATGTAATTTAATAGTTTATTAAGATTATTTATTTAATAAAATTAGACCTTCATAAATTTTTATAAAAACATAAAAAAGTCTTTGTTATTATATATTTATCGTTTAACCGCAACTGCTGGCACGAATTTTGTTAATTTTAATAATTTTAGCCTATATTTAAATAATTAAATATTTAAAGAATAAATCACTAGCAAAATATAGATAAAATTATTTACTATATAAATATTAATTTATAAATTTATATCTATGAGAAGCTAAATTAATAATAATAATTTAATCAAAATCAAATTAATAAACTGGAAGAATACCTTATTTTTGGGTTATGAGCCCAATAGCTTATATTTAGCTCACCAGTTTAAGAAATAATATTATTATAATATACTTTTAAATTTGCAATTTAATGTTGTATAATTCAACTATATCTCCATATTAATATATAATATATTCTAATTTACAAATAATTAAAATAATAGGTATAAAATGTATAATTATCAAATTTTTTCTTGATATTATTATATTATGATATATATTTATATACATATTACTATTACCATGATTTAATCTAGTATATATTACTAATGAGTATACACCAGTAAAAAATATAATAATTGAAATTGGTAGTATATTTATTAAAGATTTATATAAAATTGAAATATTAAGTATAATTTCACTTATTAAATTAATTGATGGGGGGGCAGATATATTAATAATTCTAAATATAAATCATCATATAGATAATAATGGAATAAAAGTTAACACATTTTTTGATAATATAACTCTACGAGAATTAATTAAATCATAATTAATATTAGCTAAAATAAATAAAGCTGATGAAGTTAAACCATGAGCGATTATAATTATTACTCCACCATAAAACCCTATTTTTGTTGATGTTATTAATCCACAAATTATTAATCCTATATGAGATACAGATGAGTAAGCAATTAATGATTTTAAATCGTGCTGACGAACACAAATTATTCTAGTAATAATTCTACCAATTAAAGATAGCCTAATAATTATTGATGAAATAAATGAATTTGATCATGGTGATAAAGATATTATACGAATTATACCATAACCACCAAGTTTTAATAAAATAGCTGCTAATACTATTGACCCAGCTACTGGGGCTTCAACATGGGCTTTAGGTAGTCATAAATGTGTAATATATATAGGTACTTTAACTATAAATCCAATAAGAAATATTATTCATATAATATTAGATAAATTTAAATTAATTATAATTATGTATTTTATTATAAATGTTGATTTTGAATTTATAATACTTATTATAAATAAAATTAATATTGGTAGTGATGCAGTAATAGTATAAATTATTAAATAAAATCTAGCTTTTAATCGCTCTGGTTGGTACCCTCAAACTATAACTAATAATATTGTAGGAATAAGAGATGTTTCAAATATAAAATAGAAAATAATTATACTTGATATATTAAAACATAAAATTAATACTATATTAAGAGATGCAACTGAAATAATAAATATATTTAATTTATTTTTTAATTGATAAATTTTATTACTAGCTATAATCATTATAGATGAAATGTACAAAGTTAATAAAGTTAATGAATTTGATATATTATCTCCTATGAATCAATAAGATTTTATTAATAACCTTGAATTTGATGAAAATATTATAATAAAAAATATAATACTAATTAGTATAATAATTGATTGATAGAACCAAAATAAATTTTTATTTTTTTTATATCTATATATTATTCCAACTAATGGGATTAATAATTTTAACATTTTGACATGGTTACATGTTTTATTATATCATTACCAAATTTACGAGATATAATTACTATTATTGATAAACCTAATCTAGCTTCACATGCTCTTATAGTTAATATAATAATTATAATAGAAGGTGTAATAGAATTATTATTTATTATAATAAATGTAACTAGTATAACTATTGATAATGTAATTAATTCTAAAGAAAGTAAAGTTATTAATAACTGAAAATTATGTATAATAACATTAAAAATTGTTAGTAGTACTATTATTGTTAATAAAAATATAATATATGACATAGAGTATAGAACTTATTCTTTCTTTGATTTACAAGACCAATATTTAATACATAAACTTTATACTCTTATATAAATATAAATCAGATAACTTAAATTAAAGAACTCTAACACCCAAAGTTAGTATTTTTATTAAACTATTTTCTGATATAATGACTATTATCATTCTAACAGTATGAAAAACTATTGTGCATTATTACACTATATATAATTTGTCTAAGAGCACTATGCCGTCTCATCACCTTCATTGATACGATTTTTACTAATCTACTTAAACATAATAAAATAATTATAGTTAAAATTATAGATAAAATTGATCAAACTAAAATTTTAATTGGATTATAAACAATATTATTTAGTACATTAGTTGAGTACTTATTTAGTATATAAAATGATCCTTCACCACCCATTAATTCTAATCATGATTGATCAGTGTACTTTAAATACCATTTAGAAATATTTATAAAACTATTTATAAACATTTGAGTTGATATAGTAACTATAAATCATATACTTGAACTAAAGTTAATTAAAAATATAGGTAATTTAACAAATTTTATACTAAAAATATAAGATATAATAAATCTTAAAACTACAATTATCAAAGGTAATATTATTTCATTAAATCTTAATATTATGTGATCAATATTACTAATAAATAATCAAGAAATTAGTGACCCTCTTATTATTGAAGGTATAGTTATTAAAATTAATGTTTTTATTAAATTTAAATCTTCTGATATTATATTAAATGGTGAGATACTAATTGAATTAAATATAATATTATATAATATACGTGTTCTATAAGCTATAGTTAATCCAATTGATATATATATGAATATATATATAAATATATTATTTATATTACATACACAAAATTCTATAATAATATCTTTAGTATAAAAAGAAGATAAAAATGGGAAACCAGATATAGATAAAATAGAAATAATTATACAAGAAGATGTTACAGGTATATTTTTTGTTAAGTTACCAACCCATCGTAAATCTTGACTATGTGAATTATAATTAATTAAAATACCTACACAAATAAAAAGTAATGCTTTAAATATAGCATGAACAACTATATGAAAAAAACATATATTTAATATTCCAAGACTTAATGTAGTTATTATTAAACCTAATTGACTTAATGTTGATAGTGCTACAATCTTTTTTATATCATTTTCAAGTAAACCACAAACACTAGCTAATATAGTAGTTAAAATAGAAACATACAATAAAATATTATTAAATAATTCAAATTTTCTAATAAAATTATAAAAACGAATTAATAAAAATACTCCGGCAGTTACTAATGTAGAAGAATGAACTAATGCTGATACTGGTGTTGGAGCAGCTATAGCTGCTGGTAATCACCTACTAAATGGTATTTGTGCACTTTTAGTTATAGCTGCTAGTAAAATTATAATACATTGAATTTTATATTCTGGTATATTTCATATGCAATTTAAATTTCAATGTCCTTGATTTATTGTTAAAATAATACAAATAATAATTGCAATATCACCTAAACGATTTGTTAAAATAGTTAATAAACCAGCTGATAATGATTTTCTATTTTGGTAGTAGATTACTAAAATGAATGATACAATACCAAGACCATCTCAACCTAATAATAAAACAATTATATTAGGAATAAAAATTAATAAATTTATTGATAAAACAAATAAAACAATTAAAATATTAAATCGATTAATAAATTTTTCCTCAGATATATACAAGATAGAAAATTTTATAACATTTGATGTAATAAATAAAACAACTGATGAAAATAAAACACCTTTTGGATCTAATATTAATGTAGTATTAAATGATAGATTTAGTAAATTAAAAAATTCTCAATCAATAATAATAATTCTAGAATTATAAATAATATATATTGATAATAAGAATATATTTAATGATAAAAGTATAAATATTTTATATAAGTTTTTATTAATTATTTGTCTATTAAACATTGAATTATACATATTATGTTTATTAAAAATATTAAAATTAATAGAAGTGCCTTTATAATTCAATATAATTTAGATCAAAGATATTTTTGAAACCACAATTCAATAGTTTTATTAACTTACTAAATTCATTATATAATTTAATTTTAAGCCTAAATTATTAATTTATTTATTTATTTTTTTTTTTAATTAA